TCTTGTTTTCTACATCGTTCGTTTTTAACCTATTTTTCCTCTACCTTACTACCTATATAATATATATATTAGGTAGAATTATTAGGTAGAATTAGGTATAATGTTCTTGTCATTTTTTTTTTTTTTAGTTTCATATAATCATATGTTTAATCTAATTTTTTTATTATTTATAATTATTTATAATTATATTAATTTCTAATTATTCTAATTATATTTATATATTATATAAATTAATAAATTATATATTCATATTCAAAAATAAATATGAAAATTAAAATATTAAAATAAAATATAAAATAAAAAAATAATTATAAATAATTAATATGAAAATTAAATAATTAAAATATTTAAAATCTAAAAATATATTATTATTATAAAAATATATTATTATTATATTAATATTATAAATTAATAATAAATTAATATTATAATATTTAATATTAAATTAGAATTATAATAATATTTACTATAACGTAATTAACTTAATATAACTAATATCTAACTAATATAACATAAACATATATATTATTAACATATCAACAATATATAACAATATATAACATAACATATATATTATTAACATATAACATATATATAATATAATATTTATAATTATAATATAAAATATAATAATATAATATAAATTATAATATAAATATATAATAAAATATAATAATATAATATAAATTATAATATAAATATATAATAATATAATAAATATAATATATAATAATATATAATAATAATATAAATATATAATAATAAATAAATAAATATATAAATATATAATATAATATAATAATATAATAATTATAATAATAATAATAATATAATGATTAATAATAAAAATAAAGAAAAAAATTTAAAATAAATAAATATCAAAGAAGAAGGAGGATTTAAAATGCGAGATATAAAAACATATCTCTCCACGGCACCTGTGCTAACCACTCTATGGTTTGGGTCTTTAGCGGGTCTATTGATAGAAATTAATCGTTTATTTCCAGATGCCTTGTCATTCCCCTTTTTTTAATTCTAATTGAATTCTTGTCTTGTATTGATATGTGAAGAAATGAAGAAGATTTGAGATACCATTCCACGTAACATGGCTTCAATTTAGATCCCCTTTTCTTTAGGATAGGAAAAAAAAGTGTATCGAACCTCAGTCAAAATACAGTGAATCTACGATATAATTTGGGATAAAAGAAATAGAAATGTGGATTAGGAATTAGGATAGGAAAGTAATAATTCCTAGTTAGAAAAAATTGTATTACTTAATTATTACTATATTTAATATTCTTATATTAATATTAATGAACTTCTATTAATGAATATGACTCTCTTTCTTTATTGTTTTAGATTATAGTACTTCGAAGTCATTCGACTTCTAATAATAATAATATTTTTAAATTCCATCTCTAGTTAGTAAATATATATTTTTTATTTTATTTTGTTTTTGGTTCGGATCAAAAACAAAAATGAGGAGAGTTAAAAAGTGAAGTCGATCCAAAATGAAAAGGAGGTCCATGGCCAAGGGTAAAGATATCAGAATTATAGTGATTTTGGAATGTATCAGTTGTGTTCGAAAGGGTGTCAATAAAGAATCGCCGGGCTTTTCTAGATATATTACTCAAAAGAATCGACACAATACACCCAATCGATTAGAATTGAGAAAATTTTGTCGCTATTGTCAAAAATATATGATTCATGGGGAAATAAAGAAATAGATGGAACAGAATGCATGTGTGATTTTTCCAAGGAGCGGGAAGAGTAAGAACTTGACATCTTCACATAGATAATACAAACCAAATCCGATTTTGGTCGGATCTTAAATGAATAAAAAAAAGTAGAATTGTATTTTCTAGATTATTTTATTTATATTCTAATTATTATATAATATTTCATTATTCTAATTATTTAATTATTATTATATTATTATAATTCTAAATTATTAAATTATAAATTATATTAAATTATATTATATTAAATTATTATTAAATTATAATTATATATTTATATATTAAGAATATTATATATTATATATAAGATATAAGTATAAGAAATAAACAAACAAGGAATAAGCAAACCATGGATAAATACAAACAACCTTTTCGTAAATACAAGCGATCTTTTCGTAGGCGTTTACCCCCAATTGGATCGGGGGATCGAATCGATTATAGAAACATGAGTTTAATTAGTCGATTTATTAGTGAACAAGGAAAAATCTTATCTAGACGGATGAATAGGTTGACCTTGAAACAACAACGATTAATTACTATTGCTATAAAACAAGCTCGTATTTTATCTTCGTTACCTTTTCGTAATAATGAGAAACAATTGGAGAGAGGGGAGTCGATCCCTAGAACTACAGGTCCTAGAACCAAAAATAAATAGACATACTCCTCAAAACTCCAATAGGAACTCAAGCTCAGATTAATGTTTTGCTCGAAAAACCTAGAATCCCGAGTTGATTCTTGTGTTATAAAATGTTATATATAAAATGTTATAAAAAAGGAAAAATGGGTAATAAATTTTTTTTTGAAAGATGCTCGTTTATTTCAAATCTTAATTTCTTTTTCTTCTATCTTCCCGGAGAATGGACTCCGGGAAATTCTGTTTCAATCATTCTTGTTTCCTGTATAGTATATTCTTATATTCTATTATTCTATTAAGATTCTTTTATTCCTTTATTTGTATTTGATTGATTAATGATTTTATTTGAAATCATATCAAAACAAATCTTATTTGATAGGACTATTTGCACAAGTATTTTACGATTCAGAAGCAATTGTTTCTTGTACAGATTGTGTATGAATCTACTATAACTATAGGATACCATATCCTCACGAGTTACTGCATTTATCCGAGTGATCCACAAACGACGAAAATCTCTCTTTTTCCTGCTCCTATCTCGATGAGAGGAACCCAAAGCTCTCATTCTTTGTTGAGTACTCGTTCGAGTAAGTCTTGAATGAGCCCCTATAAAGGTTGAGACAAATAGACAAATTTTTTTTCGACGTCTTCGAGCTGTATATCCCCGTTTAACTCTGGTCATTAAATCAAATGAAACTTTCTTGAATAACTAATGTATTTATCTTCTTTCAGTCATACTTTTCCTCCGGTCGATTAATAACAAAACGGATTTTTCCGATATATAAAATATAAATTCCAATGGCTTTTGCTACTATGACCTTCCCGACCACAATTTTTACTTCCGGGTATCTTGCCTGGAAATAAGAAATTATACTGCTGCTAAATAGTGGGTTTCCTCGTTTCTATGGCAACTTTTTAAACGGTGAGGTCCTCTCTATACACCGGAGCCTCTTCTTTACATTTCATCGAATTTTATTGTGAACTTGTATAGTTCACACTCTTTGGCTCTACCCCATCCTTTTTTCAATTAGAATTATTTTTTTTTTTCTAATTATAATTAGAAAGTAATAGTCCTTTTCACAAAAAAGCTATCCATACAGTGACGGCATTTAATTTTGTAAAGTAAAAGTTGGCTAGGTAGCTGACCCTGTTAGTCCGTTTTTTTTTCAAGAATAAGAATAGGAGCATAACCCTTTTGCTTCTTATAAGACTATTTCCTCCGCTTAATGGATAACTATTTGCTACCAATGGAGAATTGCTTCTCATCTAAAACGGAGTGATTGGATTTGCACCAATAGAAACCATAAATTACATTACATAATATAATAGGTAAATGATAGATCCTCATTTTTAGATAGTTATTTAGATAGTAAATTAAATGGCGGTCTTTCACTCTATCTATCCTATTCATTGGTAGTGTTCATTGATACTGGAAAAATTTTTTTCATTTCTTCAAACTCATGATCTGAACTGAACGAGTCGCACATACACCCTAGTACATGTTCCTCGACGCTGAGGACATCCTCGAAGAGCGGGGGATTTCGTGACATTTCTTATTGGCTGTCTTGCGTTTCTAATAAGTTGTTTAATGGTTGGCATGTCGTGTCTATATAATCTCATTCTAGATAGAATAGAGTGGGTTGGCTTAGATCGATCTTAACCTGATGGTTGATGATTATGAAAGATTTCTATTCACTATCAAATCACGGAAAATTCTAATTTTGAAATGGAATTCTATATTTATATAAATATAAAATCTCCAGTATTCTCATCTTCGACCGCTACAAGATCAACGATGCCATGAGCTTGGGCTTCTGTTGCTGACATAAAAACATCCCTTTCCATGTCTTCGGATATAACCCATAAAGGGTTGTACGTTCTTTGTACATAAACTTTTGTGAGGTTTTCGCGAATCTTCAACAGTTCTTCTGCTTCCAGGATAAATTCCCCTGCTTGTGCCTCATAAAAAGAACTAGCAGGTTGGTGAATCATAACCCTGATGATATTGATATAACATCATGAACGATTCTTCTATGCGTATCTCGCACGATTTGATTAAAGTAAGGGGGAATCAAAATAACAAGAAGAAATTAAACAACCGTACGGGCATATTTTGTACATTGCATACGGCTCTGTAATGGAATTTATTTTTTCTTCCTTTCCTTTTGCAATAGAATTTCTTCTATCGAAAAGAATAAATATAACTCATATGATCCAAATGTTTAGATGATCCATTTACCACCCTTCCTTTCGTAGTAGTAAAGAAAAATACTATGATGGTTCTGTTGCTTTATTTTACTTTATTATATATTTTATATTTATTATATATATTATATATTTATTATATTATTATATTATTTATTTATTTATTATTTATATTATTATATTATTTATTTATTATATATATAATATATAATATATAATTTTATATATAATTTATAATTTTATAATTTATCTATTTTATATAATTCTATTTTATATAATTTATAATTTTATAATTTATCTATTTATCTTGTCTGTGGTTTAGCAATCCCAAAGTTTCTTTTTGATACGATCCAAGAAGGATAAAATAAATTTTTCCATTTTTTTTGACTCTTTCTCTGATAACATAAAGATAAGAAAGAGACTTCTGGTGTGGAAGAAAAATGGTTTGTGACGCTGAAATTAACTCTTGACACATAAGATCAAGATCCAATTGGTAATAACCCTTCTTTTTCATACTATTATCTCAATACAAAATCTCATGTTAGGAAAAAACAATAATGGTTTGCTCATATCGAACTCGAAGTGCCATGCTATTATTACTTATTCTTTTTTTTTTTTTATTATTATTTGATTCATATTCGATAGAGCGAAGGCATAGTCTTCTTTTTTTTTTATAAAAAAACTCATTGGCGCCAAGCGTGAGGGAATGCTAAACGTTTGGTAATTTCTCCTCCGACCAAAATGAAAGATCCCATTGAAGCTGCTAATCCCATGCATATTGTATGTACATCGGGTACCACAAATTGCATAGTGTCATAAATGGCTATTCCTGGTATTACCCATCCGCCTGGAGAGTTTATAAACAAATAAAGATCCCTAGTAGCATCTTCTATGCTGAGATATACCATGAGACCAGCAAGTTGATTCGAGATCTCGCTATCAACCTCTTGGCCTAAAAAAAGTAGTCTTTCTCGATGAAGTCGGTTGATTAGGGCAAAATTGTATCCCTGTGTAACCGTACGTGCACCTTTGGATGCATACGGTTCAAAAGAGAAAAAAATCAATGTGTCGATTCCAGTCTTATTTCTTTTTTTTTTCTAACTGTTTTTCTAATGAAGCGTTTTGCTTTTCTTCCATTTTTTTTTTTTTAACATGAGTTTTGGCCTCCTTCCCGTTCCCTATATTCTATAATGTATAAAAAGTAAAAAAAAAAAAAAGAATTTTCGTAACTTATTGAACTAACTTCTCATTGATGTATTGTTTCATAAAAATTCAAATCACGATGTAATTTTCTTGTTCCTGAATGGGTCCTTTCAATTATTTTAGGTTTTTGTTCTACTCCGGGGGAATATTTGCCCGAATTATATTTGCACATATAGGGCAAATGATTTCAGTACTGCTTATTTTTTTTTTCAATTCGTTTCATACCTTTACCCAAACGATTCCATGTATTCATCATAGTACTTGTTAGACAGTTTGAGATTATCTCTATAGTAAGGCTAAGAATAGCCTATGATACAAGTGGTAATTATATCGTGTAATCGTATCGTATAGATCATAGTATAGATCATATAGTATTATATATATATATAATTATATATATATATAATATATATAATAATAATAATAATATATATAATATATAATAAATATAATAATAATTAATAATTAAATTAAATAATAAATAATTATATTATATTATATTTATATTATATTATATTTATTTATATATTTATTTATATTTATTATATTTAAATTATATTTAAATTATATTTAAATATTTTAATTTAATATTACTACATTTACTACTACATTTACATCAATATTTATATTACTACAATTACACTCCCATTCTAGTACTTTACTCTTACCATTCCCAATTTGGTATTCTATGAGCGGAGCCTGTATACTTTAATTTTCTCAGTCCAAGTAAACCATCAATTAGAATAATTGCTAATATTGATCCCCAATAGGAATTGATCTAATTGTGCTTCACGCTCCGAATTTTTGATGGTTCAATCAATACAATATTGAATTGAATATATATCTATTGGATTGGGCGAAACAGAGAATACTCGATCGGGGGAGGTAACGGGGAAATCCCATATGACCAATATGTCTAACAAGTCGCACTATAAGTCAACCCAAACAGCATCTTCCTCTCCAGGACTCCGAAAAGGCACTTTTGGAACACCAACGGGCATTAAAATAAAGAAAAAATGAAGTACTATACTTTAACTTTAATATGGAAACGTAACAAAACAATGGCTTTATTGTTTTCATCATTTTTTATCTTTATTTCTTAAATTAATAATTACATTACATATAATTTATATTTTATATTTATTATATTTAATTTATTTTAATTTATTATATTATTTTATTTATTATATTATTTTATTATTTATATATTTATATTATTTATTTTATATATTTAATATTTATATTATTTATTATTATTATATTTATAATTATATTTATATTTTATATATATTTAAATATATTTATATATATATGTATATATATGTATTATATATACCATGTATATATACTATGTACTATGATGTACTATGATACATGACAGAATATTATAAATATTATATTTATATATTATAGTCATAGTAGATATAATCTAGTGTATATAGATTATAATATTATAATATAGATATAGACTTTATATTTTATATATAGACTGGAAGTCTCATAGAGGAAGGCAGAATGAATAAATAAAAATTGGAACTAACGGATCGATCGGATCGGACAATTGTTCGAATGATTTCAAATGATAAAGATAAACAAGTATCTATGTATTCTTTTCCCCAAACAAAATACTCCCATTGCGTATTGGTACTTATCGGGTATAGAATAAGATCTGTTTCTCTTTGTTATTATTAAATATATATTATTAAATATAAACAGAATTGTTCTTTTATATTTCTATTTCCTTGAAGATAAAAGAAGGGAATACAAATAAATATTAATCCCTTTTCTACCGAACAGGTGAAGTACACGGTCTAGTCTTTTCCAATGCGATAAAATTACATAATGTCTGTTTATTTTTTATAATTTTTTAGAAAGGGGTATTTACATGGGTTTGCCTTGGTATCGTGTTCATACTGTCGTATTGAATGATCCCGGTCGATTGCTTTCTGTCCATATAATGCATACAGCTCTAGTTTCTGGTTGGGCCGGCTCGATGTCTCTATATGAATTAGCAGTTTTTGATCCCTCTGACCCTGTTCTTGATCCAATGTGGAGACAAGGCATGTTCGTTATACCCTTCATGACTCGTTTAGGAATAACCAATTCGTGGGGGGGTTGGAATATCTCAGGAGGAACTATAACGAATCCGGGCATTTGGAGTTATGAAGGCGTGGCAGGGGCACATATTGTGTTTTCTGGCTTGTGCTTCTTGGCAGCTATTTGGCACTGGGTGTATTGGGACCTAGAGATATTCTCGGATGAACGTACGGGAAAACCCTCTTTAGATTTGCCCAAGATTTTTGGAATTCATTTATTTCTCTCAGGAGTGGCTTGCTTTGGCTTTGGCGCATTTCATGTAACAGGCTTATATGGTCCTGGAATATGGGTGTCTGATCCTTATGGACTAACTGGAAAAGTACAATCTGTAAATCCAGCGTGGGGTGCGGAAGGTTTTGATCCTTTTGTTCCGGGGGGAATAGCTTCTCATCATATTGCAGCAGGTACATTGGGCATATTAGCGGGTCTATTCCATCTTAGTGTCCGCCCTCCTCAACGTCTATACAAAGGATTACGCATGGGTAATATTGAAACTGTGCTTTCCAGTAGTATTGCTGCTGTTTTTTTTGCAGCTTTCGTTGTTGCTGGAACTATGTGGTATGGTTCAGCAACTACCCCAATCGAATTATTTGGCCCCACTCGTTATCAGTGGGATCAGGGATACTTCCAGCAAGAAATATATCGAAGAGTTGGGGCCGGACTAGCCGAAAATCTGAGCTTATCAGAAGCTTGGTCCAAAATTCCCGAAAAATTAGCTTTTTACGATTACATTGGTAATAATCCAGCGAAAGGGGGATTATTCAGAGCAGGTTCAATGGACAACGGGGATGGAATAGCTGTTGGGTGGTTAGGGCACCCCATATTTAGAGATAAAGAAGGGCACGAACTCTTTGTACGTCGTATGCCTACCTTTTTTGAAACATTTCCGGTAGTTTTGGTAGATGGAGACGGAATTGTGAGGGCCGATGTTCCTTTTAGAAGGGCAGAATCAAAGTATAGTGTTGAACAAGTAGGGGTAACTGTTGAATTCTATGGTGGAGAACTCAATGGAGTCAGTTATAGTGATCCTGCTACTGTGAAAAAATATGCTAGACGTGCCCAATTAGGTGAAATTTTTGAATTAGACCGGGCTACTTTGAAATCCGATGGTGTTTTTCGTAGCAGTCCGAGGGGTTGGTTCACTTTTGGGCATACTACATTTGCTTTGCTCTTTTTTTTCGGACACATTTGGCACGGCGCCAGAACCTTGTTTAGAGATGTTTTTGCCGGTATTGATCCAGATTTGGATGCTCAAGTGGAATTTGGAGCATTCCAAAAACTTGGAGATCCAACTACAAGGAGACAAGTAGTTTGATACAAGATTCCTTTGCCTATATATATATATATTTTTTTATTATCTATTATTATCGATTATTATCTATATTATTATTTATTTTTTTATTATAATTATATATTATATATTATATTATTATATATTATATTTATATTTATTATATTTATATTTTATATTTAAATATTTATTATTTATATTATATTATTTATAATATTATATTATTTATATTATACTTAATTATACTTATATTATATTATTTATAATATTATATTTATAATATTATATTATATTATTTATATTATACTTAATTATACTTATATATTTATATATATATATATAGATAGATAGAATTATAGTAATACTAAATTATATAAATATACTAAATTATATAAATTATAGTAATAGCAAATTGTAAATTTAAATTTATAATGTTTTTTTGTAAATGACCCAAAATGAATAGGTATGGAAGCTATAATTGTAAACCACGATCGAATCTATGGAAGCATTGGTTTATACATTCCTGTTAGTTTCAACTTTAGGAATAATCTTTTTCGCTATCTTTTTTCGAGAACCACCTAAAGTTCCAACTAAAAAAATGAAATGATTTTTCATTATCTCCATGGAAGTAATGAGCCCCCCAATATGAATATGGGGGGCTCATTACTTCAACTAGTCCCCATGTTCTTCGAAGGGATCTCTTAATTTTTGCGAGGGTTGCCCAAAAGCGGTATATAAGGCGTACCCAGTAAAGCTTACAAGTAAACCGGATATGGAGATGGCGACTAGGGTTGCTGTTTCCATTTTTCGATAATTTCAAGATCACAATGGATCACCACAATGTCGTTTATTTACAACTAAAACGGAAGGATATACAAAGTCAAAAGATTTCAACTCATGATGAAAGAGGATTTATGGCTACAAAAACCGTTGAGAGTAGTTCTAGATCTGGGCCAAGACGAACTAACGTAGGGAATTTATTGAAACCATTGAATTCGGAATATGGAAAAGTAGCTCCAGGATGGGGGACTACACCACTTATGGGGGTTGCAATGGCTCTATTTGCAATATTTTTATCTATTATTTTGGAAATTTATAATTCTTCCATTTTACTGGACGGAATTTCAATGAATTAGTTTATAAAAACGGGAAGTCTTTATTTTTCAATAAATCAATAAAAAAGGATTATTTTACTTAAACTTACTTAATACTTCAACTTAAGATTGCTTAAGACTTGTATTTATAGACTATTCTGGTAGTTCGATCGTGAAATTTATTTGTTTCAATATTGCATTTCCGGAATATGAGCGTGTGACTTGTTATAATTGATCCTATTGATAATACAGAGAATGTACCTGTCATCTCTATCAAGATGATTCTACTTCGTCAGATATTTATTCTAGTCTCTGGAGCACGGACTATATAGAATAGATCAATAAAAGAAATATTTGAACTATGATTCATACCTATTCTTCAGACCTCGCAAGCGGATGGAAATAGGCCTTTTCGAAATCAAACAAATTTTTCCTTTCAGTTTTGACCAAAATAAAACTCTTTCTATAGCTATAGATATAGATTTTATTGAGTCATTACATTCATTGAATAAGTGATGATCAAATGGTTTTTACTCAGAGAAACTTTTAGTTTAGCTTTTGCTTTCTTAAATCATCGTGGTTATAGTATGAATCTGAGGTTTCAATTGATTCATAGGGTCTCAACAAGATAATTCTTATCAAATAATATCAAATAAAGTTAAAAAAAAAAAAGATAGGGAAGAGAAGATTCAAGAGGCCTGTTATAATTAACATAAAGAAAGATGGAGGAGCCAACTTGAGATTGTATTTCTTGGCATTATCATCACAAAGAAGAGATTCCGGATTTTTCTTATTCTTACTTCGTATCTTTGGGTCAAATAGAGTGACGTGGCTAAGACCCAAGAAGTTTTGAACTATCTATTCCATATCCATTGAAACCAGTATTTGTGTGTTTCGGCTTGAGCCGTACGAGATGAAATTCTCATATGTGGCTCTCAGAGGGGGAGTCCTTCTTGGGTTACCTATCTCAATAAAGTATATGATTGGTTCGAAGAACGTCTCGAGATTCAAGCGATTGCAGATGATATAACTAGTAAATATGTTCCTCCTCATGTCAACATATTTTATTGTCTAGGCGGGATTACGCTTACTTGTTTTTTAGTACAAGTGGCTACGGGTTTTGCTATGACTTTTTACTATCGTCCAACTGTTACAGAGGCTTTTTCCTCTGTTCAATACATAATGACTGAGGCCAATTTTGGTTGGTTAATTCGATCAGTTCATCGATGGTCAGCAAGTATGATGGTTCTAATGATGATCTTGCACGTATTTCGTGTGTATCTTACGGGTGGGTTTAAAAAACCCCGCGAATTAACTTGGGTTACGGGGGTGGTTCTGGCTGTATTGACCGCATCTTTTGGCGTAACTGGTTATTCCTTACCTCGGGACCAAATTGGCTATTGGGCAGTAAAAATCGTAACAGGCGTGCCTGAAGCTATTCCTATAATAGGATCGTCCCTAGTAGAATTATTACGTGGAAGCGCTAGTGTGGGCCAATCCACTTTGACTCGTTTTTATAGTTTACATACTTTTGTATTACCTCTTCTTACTGCCGTATTTATGTTAATGCACTTCCCAATGATACGTAAGCAAGGCATTTCAGGTCCTTTATAGAAAAGGCAGATCATATATATTTGTAATTTATCATATAGGGGAGGAACAAAAATATTTAATTGCTACAAAACAAATATGGATTATTGAAAAATTAAGGCATGTTATTTGGATACTTCTCTTCAACTCTGAAGACTCTGAAGTATTGTATTGTTACGAATAGTTGAAGTATATTTTACTAAAAGAGGATGGATTATGGGAGTGTGTGACTTGAACTATTGATTGTTCCATGCGGATATATGATTTTTTCCGCTACGTTGGAATTCACAACCCAATGTGTCTCTGCATCCAACCATCAGGTCAATCCCCTTATGTAGCATAGGATAGGCCGGTTAGCTTGAGGAGAATCTTTTCTATGATTATACCCTAATCATGTTATGCATGAACAGGCTCCGTAAGATCCCTAGAATAAGTGATGTGGCATGATCCAATGTTCTATCTATTCCACTTTGTTTGATTTTTTTTATTATTTATTATTTTATTATATTTTATTATTTTTTTATTATATTTTATTATTTATTATATAATTATATAATTATATATATAATTATATATTATATAATTATAATTATATATTATAATAATTATAATAATTATAATTTATTATTTATTAATTTATTAGTAATTAG